ATAAACCCCAATTTAGTGCTTCTTCTGCTCCAATAATACCTACGCCCTCAACTCGTTCTAAAAAAATAGGATTCCGTGTAATAAGCTTTTGATATTCAGCAACTCCAGTTAAAAAATAATCGCAAAAATCCAAACATTTATCTATCCAGCCATGGGGTAGATCAGCAGCGACTCCTCCGATACGAAAATAATTATGCATCATGCGCATACCGGTAGCAGCTTCGAATAGGTCATATATCAATTCTCGTTCTCGAAAAATATAGAAGAAAGGGGTCTGTGCCCCAATATCTGCCATAAAGGGTCCAAGCCATAACAAATGGGAAGCGATACGACTCAACTCCAGCATAATAGCTCTGATATAGCTAGCCCTTTTAGGCACCTGAATATTGCCTAGCTGTTCAGGACCATTTACGGTTATTGCTTCTGTGAACATAGTAGCTAAATAATCCCAACGTGTTACATAAGGTAAATATTGTATAATTGTTCGATTTTCCGCAATTTTCTCCATCCCTCTATGTAAATAACCCAATATTGGTTCACAGTCAATAACATCTTCACCATCGAGAGTAACGATCAGTCGAAGAACACCATGCATTGATGGGTGGTGAGGGCCCATATTGACTATCATGAGGTCTTTTCTTGTAGTTGGTGCAATCATAAGTTTTTACAGAGTCATTCTTCCATGCATTGCTGAAAGTAAAAAGAAGTTTATCAAACTTTAACTTTAAACGATTAAGCTCAAACGGTATCACGCTTCAAATTAACGAGTTTTTATCTCTCGAATATTCAACTCGCCAATTAATTCTTTATAGCGCCCTCTATTTCTTTTTGACAAATAGGCTAGCAGCCGTTGACGTTTTCCCAAAATTTTTCGCAAACCTCTCTGAGATGAAGAGTCCTTTTTGTGCAATTCCAAATGTGAAGTAAGTCTCCTTATCTTAGTGGTGAAACTGAATACTTGAAATTCAACTGACCCTCTGTTTTCTTCGTTTTCTTTTTGAGAAATAACTGAAATGACTGAATTTTTTACCATAAAAAAATTCCCTTTTTCCTTTTTACAGATATGGATTTTAACGATCAGTAATAATAATGCAATTAATTTGAATAATTAATTTGAATGTGGTATATACAATAATCTAATTCAAATTTCTTTATGAACTCCTGATTTTTTGAATTCAAATCAGTCCATTTGCAAATTAGATTTAGAATTTAGATAGGAATAGAAAAGGGTTGGTACATTTTCGCATCGAAGGGTTTAGATTTAAAATGAAGAAGGTTTTGTTGATTCATTTCAAGGTCTAATTGAGACATTATTCATTTTAGATTGGATACTAGAATAAAATGCGAAACAAGACATGGACATGTGATCCATGTATTGTATTTGTTTGCTTTGATATACTCTTTCATATACCCCATATTATATATAGGGTATAGGATATATAGAAAAAGTATATTATCCCCAAATTTTCAATCGTGGATACAGATGGATCCTTAACATACTGAAACGACTCCCGTTATTCGTATCAAACCAATAACGATTCATACAAGCTAAATCTTCTAATCGATAATTAGGCCAAAGAAAAAGTTTTAATTTCATTAATTCATTTTTCTCTCTATCAAGATGGTTATTGTGATGTGAAACTTTACTGCTATTTTTTATGTTCTTGCCATTTGGATTTCTATCTATATCATTTCTATTCTTTGAATTGAACGAAAATAGAATTCTCAATTTTCTACGGCGTCTAAACGATAAAATATTTTCAGGAACAAGAAAATCCAAATGATTTTTGTCGATATTTTCAGTTATTCTTTGACGTGGTGAAATAACTTCATCCAAATTTTTCTTAGAAACATATCTTTTCTCTTGGTATTTTTGATTGGTTTGGTGCTTACTCTTATGAACCAAGGAAATACCTATGGTTTGATACAAAATAAATTGTCGATCTTTTTGTCCAGACAGACGGATGGGTTCTATAATCAATATTCCCTTTTTCAGCAATTCTGGAAGAGTTAAATTCTTCTGAATCAGCATTATATCCAAACTGATTTCTCTCTTTTGAATCGAGGATATAGTAATTTTCCTTGGATCTATTAGTCTAAGCAGGAGACAATATGCCTTGATATTATTCATCATTCTTTGATTCAAAGTATCGTTCCATCTCAATTGAAAAAGCAAATAACGTTTCAGGAAGAAATCTAGTTCTGCTTCCGTGTTGCTTTTGTATTGTTTTTTCTTTTTTCCTTCTTTCATGTCTGAGCTTGCATCATTTTCTTCAATAGTTTTTTGTTGTGAGAGAACAGGTCCAAGATCTCCTTGTCTTGTGGTTTTTTTTTCTTCTTGATTTCCATCCTTTTTATTTGATGCTATTCCATCCTTTTTATTTGATGCTATTTCATCCTTTTTATTCGATGCTATCAAAAAGCTTGCTTTTTCCTTTTCATTTTTCTTTTTATTTTCACTACTATTTTCATTTTTATTCAAATTTAAAAGAAGTAATTTGCTTGGTATAAACCAAGGTTTCGTTTTATATACATTATAAAGTAACACAAATTCTGGAAAGAACCAAAGTTCGAGATCCAATAAGGAGCGCTTTACTATTTTTTCATTCATTCCCATCCAATCAAAAAAGCTTTTGTCGAAGTTTGGGGGATTAATTTTTGGAATCGTAAGATAAAAAAGATTTTGTTTAGAAATTATTTGAGAATAATTAGTACCTCTTTGAGTATTTTTATTCCTATTGGTAATGGTATGCGTCATGATCCAGGCCTCAACATCAACTTTTTGTTTAAGATCAAAGTGAATTATTTTCCAATCAAAATATTTTCTATCGGCCCCTTTTTCCATATATAAAATATCAACCTTTCTTAGATAGTTATTAATAGGGATGTTTCGAAACATATCAAAAAGGGTCTCTTTCGGCGAAATCTCTTGGTTCTTATTTGCTTGAAACAAAGATCTATAGCATTCCGTTTTATTTTCATAATTAATAAATTTATATGATAAAAGATCATATCTAGAGTATTTTTCAAAATTCTCTTTTTGATTAGATAATGAATCTACTTCAAATTGTTTTTTGAAATCAATTAATTGGCCTTTTTCATCTGAATGTCCTTTGCTTAAATTTTTATTTTTATTTATACGACGCTGAGAAACTGCATTTCGCCATTTTTCTGGTATTAATCTAGCCCATCTGATCTGAGATAAATCATATTGAAAATGTCTTCTTAACCAGTTTTTCCATTGATTCATTTCATAACTCGGAAGTTTCTTACCCACTAATTTCGAATGAACTATTCCTTGCGTTTCAAAAGAATCCTTTATTTCCGGTTTAAGAAGAGGGGGGATTTCTTGATATTGAAGAACAGATCTTAATTTATACGAATTAGTAACTTGAATTTGTGATAATTTGTAAAATACATATGCTTGTGACACGTAGGATAAATCATAAAAAATATGTGAATTTGTTTTACTGTTACTAATTGATTTTTTTATAGTCGAAATAAACGAAATTTGATTTTTCTTTTTTTTCTTAATTAGTTCTTGTTCTTTTTCATTATTGCAAATGGATTTATCAATAATTTTTTTTTTTTTTTCAAGAAAAAGTTCTGTATTCATTCTGAGAATATTAATGGTAGATAAAAAAATATCTGTGTATATTCTTTCAATGAAAAATTTAAAAAAAAGGGGGAATTTAGAGATTAATTGAGCATTGCTTCTTTTTAATATTTGCCACTTTTCGAACCTTTTATCATTATAACTTGTTTTGTTAGTACTAAGATTATTTATTCTTGGAGTCACTTTTTTTTTCTCGTTTGTGATTCTTTCTATTTGATTTCGAATTGTACTTCTTCTATCAACCAGATCCTTCATTTTTTTTTCTGTCAATGAAGAATTTGTCCAACTCGGAGAGACAATTTGACTAAACGATTCGTGAATTATTTGATTGCTTATTGTGGAATCTTTTTCTTCTTTAATTTTGCTCGATTCATATACTACTTCTTTGAATCTAAATTTTAATAATAGAATTGGATTTACTCTTGAAAGTTCTTTTATTATTTTTTTTATAAAAATAACATTTTTGATAACCCATTTTATTATTTTTTTTGAAATTTTTCGAAGTAATTTTATTTTTCCTTTGAAAACTATTAGAATCCTAAAATACTTCTTTTTAATTTTTTCCATTTTTTTTTCGAATTCCTTAAAAATGGGTTTAAAAAAAGAAGCGCGTTTTCGAGGCGAACCAAAAGGAAGGTCGGCTTCCATTCCCCAAACTGTTAAAAAACAAAAATCATCTTTTTCTTTTTTCTTTTTAATTAGATCTCCCTGAGAGGATTGTAGTTTCAATTTGTGCCAAGGTTTCAGACAAAAAGGAAATAAGATTTTGATCTGAATACCGTCTGTCAACCAATTTTTCGGAAATTCTGTTTCGGATAACGGAACACCGTTATAGGTACATTTAACATGCATTTCTGTATTCCATTCCTGTAAATCCTCAGACCATTCAGGAAGTTGAAATAGGAATATACGTCCAATATTTTTCGCAATTATGAATGAAGGTAAAAAAATATATTTTCTAAAAAAAGATTGACTTAGTAACATGCAACCTCTTATTACTTGTGCAAATGGAATGGTATCCCAGGCCTCTGCTATCTCTATTCGCGCTTTTTCCTTTCTTTTGTTGTTCTCTTTTGTTTCGTCTCTTTTTGTTTCCTCTTCTGTATACTCTACAATTTTGAATGCTTCCCCCTTCCCTGCCCAATTTTTCAAAATGGGTTTAATTAACCCGGAGATATCAAAAGAAAAAAGGGGCGATTTTTCTATTCTATCCAAAAAAAGAGGGGAATGAACATTTGCTTGAAACAATTCTAAAATAATGATTTTACGCCTTTGAGCACGCATGGAACCTTTGATTATACCTCGACGAAAGTCTGATTGTTGTGAATAGCGCATCAAAGCCACCTCGTCTGTTTGATCGGGTGTATTAGCATCCGTCGTACTA